ATACTTTATTTTATTATGGTATTTACTTGGGATTGTAGTTCAATTGGTCAGAGCACCGCCCTGTCAAGGCGGAAGCTGCGGGTTCGAGCCCCGTCAGTCCCGACGGATCCAATAAAAAAATATATCAATTCCGCTCTCGATTTTTTGTGAAAGATTTTTTTTGTATAAAGTAACTAGAATTTCATTCCCAACGGGAATCCCTCTTCTTTATTTTTTTTATTTAGATTCTATTGTTTATTGAGGGTTGTTTAGAATCAATGGTAAGTGTAAGGGCGGTTCAATGATACTTCATCAGATGGTTGGACAAAGAGGGCAGTAGGTTATATAAAAGAAAGAATAAAAAAGAATGATAAATAAAAAATAAAGGAATTATTGGTTGGATCAGGAATAAATTTTGGAGTTCGGTATGGATAAAGGATCTTCCTATGTTATACTATTCAATTCTTGACCATGAATTGATTTGATAGTGCAGATATTGTTATTCATGATATTGATCCGATTCGATATCCTCGAGATGTAATTCATCCCGTTGAATTTACAAGCGAAAGATTTATTATCTCTATGGGATTAACTCCCGAGTTATTGCAAATTAAAGAAAAACGAAACAATGAGATTATGGAAGTAAATATTCTCGCATTTATTGCTACTGCACTGTTTATTCTAGTTCCTACCGCTTTTTTACTTATAATATACGTAAAAACAGTCAGCCAAGGCGATTAATTTGAATTAAACTTGACTTTTTAGTTCTCTTCAATAATTGAAGAGAAGAAAGGGATTCTAATTTCGCGTCTTAAATGAACCGGGCAGACTAGAATTCGCCGTATTCTATGAAATACGATAGTATGGTAGAAAGAAATATCTGAATTTTTCTACCATACTATCTACTATTGTTATTGTAGTGTATATAAGGTGTATTGTAATCCGGGTTAATTTAATAGAGATCAATCTACAACAGTATCCTCATATTTCTATATATCGGTATATATATGGATATCAATTACATATTCTATATAATGTATAGAGCGCCCCCCAATCCTATTTCTTTGCTTTATCCATCTGTCTTGTATTTAATTTGTGTTGATTTCAATCAATTTGAAATAATCGAAAAGCGACTTGTACGATTCTAATTCCTGTATTGCTGATTATTTTCAATACGAATCCTGATCAAAAGAATCCAGGGCCTCTTTGATGGGTATAATAAAAGAAAAAAGTAATCTTTTTACTAGCATTCTGACGAAGAAGTCATTGATCGATCAGTTGACAGATGATCTATGGAAACTCCTTCGGATTTCGAAAAAAGAGGGGGGGATTAGTAAACCTCTTTTAACGTTTGAACAGTGAGTTCAATAAAACAAATACAACATAAATAAAATTTGCAAAATATTAAAACAAACGGAAGTGCGCAATATGTGACTCGCCCAAGACATTATTTTAGTCTGTGTAGTAGTATCTCGTTAAAGAACTACTATGTCTGTGTTGTTTCCGATAGAAAATGTGTATCTACGTAATGTAATAAGAGAACTCCTTTCTCTTTGAATAATAAAAAGTTCAACCCTTCCTCACGGTCCATATCTAATTTTAGTAAGAATGGGTTCATCGAAATAGAAAATTGATCAAGAATTCAGTTGGAATAAATTTACTACCATTTGTATTTCTTTTACTTTTTATTCTTTTTACTTTCGAAATACAAACACGAAAATAATTGAAATATTTGTTTGATTGAAATTGAAAGAGTATTCTTCATATATATTATTCAAAAACTATATTACTACACTAAAACCCAAGAAAATTTTGAAATGCAGATATTTTTTGATTTCTATTTCAATTTAAAAATTGAATTTTAAATTGAAATAGTGTTGAAATAGTGAAATTTCAACTAAAAAAAGCTTTTCAGAACTGAACGATTTAGACAAAAAAAATTAATAAAGTTTAATTCCTAAACTCAATTCTAATTAGTAATACTTCTAGAGTCCACTTCTTCCCCATACTACGAGTGAAAGGGAAAATGTAAAGACTACCATTAAAGCAGCCCAAGCGAGATTTACTATATCCATGTGAATTATGTCCCCTATCTCTATGACGGAATTCTTGAATTATTGTTCACTAATAAATAATAGCGAAATCACTGGCACAGAGTCAAAAATTCTGACCTAAGATCGTTGATGAAACAATCCAATAAATCCAACTCTAATTTATAAGGAAGGGGTCTTATAAGAGTTCTAGTATAATCAGAAAAGATTAAGCACAAGCAGAATATGCGGAGACCCCTTCCCTTGGAAGTATCAAAGAAATTATATTAAATTAATATGTAGAAATAAGAAAAATAGATTCTTTCTTTTGTTGCCCTTCATTAAGTATAAAAAAATAGAAGAAAGGTAGATCATTACCTAGCCCATACCCTATTTCTTTCCCATTTTATTTTGATCTAATTCTTAAGTCTTTTTATTGTCTCTGTGAAACAATCGAAGGACGCCTTATTATGTTCTGTTCTTGTCTAGAGGTTAACGAAAAAAGAAAAAGGTATATTAAGTATAAGTAAAAGCCAATTACTCATTCAATCGAATTAATATTGATTGAATTGATTGAATACCGGAGTACTCAAAGACTTTGATGAATATGTATACAAAGTATCTTCTGTCCTTTCCGCAACTAAAAACGCAATTTGATTTCCGTCCTTCTATCCAATCGAATTCCAAACCCGGCCCATAAACGTAGACACTCCGTTAGTAATGGAAGGACTATCAAGATTTATCAGTTTCCTGTTCCTGCGTTTACTTTCGCCGGAAAAATTTTCCAAATTATATCAGCAAAACAGAAGAGGGTATGTCAATTCTTTTAGTGATTAGGCGACACCCGGATTTGAACTGGGGAAAAAGGATTTGCAGTCCCCCGCCTTACCGCTCGGCCATGCCGCCAAAACGATAGCAAATAAAAAGCTATGAAAAAGTTATCCTTTTGTCTTCTTATTTATCGTACTGTACTTGTATTTTGAATCTTAATCCCGTTTTTCTTAATTCCTTTTCTAAAAGAAATCTTTTTGGGGGGTTGGATCTATCCCTTCGATTGATTGTATAGTATCTTAAAACCACACAATCTCTAAAAATTTCCCTTACTTTTTCGAGTGAAAAAACAATTTTTTTTTTTCAGTCATAAAACATAAAAGAAAAAATTCAGAACAAACTGGAACCCCTAACTATTAATTCATGAATGATTCGTAAATTTAAATCTCAAATTGCGTTTCCTTAATGATATAAGAAAATCAAAATTGATACAATCAGTTATTGAAAAAAAAATCCTTTGCAATTTCAATTATAACAGCAATTCTGGGTATATATAAATCCCAGAACATAAATTGGTACACAATATTATCTAATGGAGTAGTTTATCTGTATACCATGTCCATAAGTAATTTTCAGGAAATTCTCATGTTTCTGTTTTATTTTTACCATTTTTTTATAGCAATTCTGATCGAGCATGACATGTACTGTCCAGAATAGGGCTAGAATAAAGGAGAGACAAGATATATGTATATCAAGACATACGTATAAATAGTTATAGTTTATATATAGATAGCTATAGTTAGATCTGTACATGTTTATTAAATAATTTAATAAACATCAACCTTCTTATACACTTCAATCATATTCTACAAACATATTCTACGAATAAAAAAAAGGAGCCGATGAATCCGCGAAAAAGTTAAGTACTCCAAGTTCTATATTGTTTCTGATTCTTATGTCTTTGTCTTATGGAATAGGCCGAATCCCGAATCTTTTATGGTATCCAACCGGAGTCGAATACAGAATATCATAATAATGGTAGAAATTGAATAATTTTTCGTTTTGATATTCTATAAACAAAATTCCATAAGCCTAAGTATAATTTATCAATTCCTTTTCACCTGTTGCAAATTCCAATTTGAGTAAAAAAATTCTCTTTATTCCCTTGTTCATACATATTTCACACATTCCATATATTAGGTAAAATTTCATGTGATTCAGTAAACAGAATATAAATTCCATCATTGCTAGGCTCTCGATCCCTATGATTCGATGAAGAATGAGCAAATAATGGTTTTGTCTATAAATGGGAAATAAAAAAAATGCTTGGGGGTGGAAATGAGGCAATATCTACAATACCCGGATTGAATCAGATACAATTTGAAGGGTTTTGTAGGTTCATTGATCAGGGCTTAACAGAGGAACTTTATAAGTTTCCAAAAATTGAAGATACAGATCAAGAAATTGAATTTCAATTATTTGGGGAAACATATCGATTGGTAGAACCATTGATAAAAGAAAGAGATGCTGTATATGAATCACTCACATATTCTTCGGAATTATATGTATCCGCGGGATTAATTTGGAAAAACAGTAGGGATATGCAAGAACAAACAATTTTTATTGGAAATATTCCCCTAATGAATTCCCTGGGAACTTTTATAGTAAACGGAATATACAGAATTGTGATCAATCAAATATTACAAAGCCCTGGTATCTATTACCGGTCAGAATTGGACCATAACGGAATTTCAGTTTATACCGGCATCATAATATCAGATTGGGGAGGGAGATTAGAATTAGAGATTGATAGAAAAGCAAGAATATGGGCTCGTGTAAGTAGGAAACAAAAAATATCTATTCTAGTTCTATCATCAGCTATGGGTTCGAATCTAAGAGAAATTCTCGAGAATGCTCGCTACCCCGAAATTTTCTTGTCTTTTCTGAATGATAAGGAGAAAAAAAAAATAGGGTCAAAAGAAAATGCCATTTTGGAGTTTTATCAACAATTTGCTTGTGTAGGCGGGGATCCGGTAGTTTCTGAATCCTTATGTAAAGAATTACAAAAAAAATTCTTTCAACAAAGATGTGAGTTAGGGAGGATTGGTCGACGAAATATGAACCGAAGGTTGAATCTTGATATCCCTCAGAACAACACATTTTTGTTACCGCGAGATATATTGGCAGCTGCGGATCATTTGATTGGAATGAAATTTGGAA